GGGAATTCCATAATATACGCCTGTTGGCATTACAGCCTTCCTTCGCCTTTCAGGGCCTATCCGAAAGAGAATCCAGTACTTCTCGGGCGTGAATATCTGAACTGGTTGTTCGCTGTTCAAGAATTCTTGTTTAGGCAGTTCAGACCATCCATACATAGTGTTTTGATCTAAGATTTCAATTCTTCCGTGTTTCAGCAGTAGCATATTGTTCCATGAAAAATTTTTTTATGTCATCCGGGAAAAGCCATTTTTTTCTCACCAATGTCTTGTGCATTTGATCCAATAGTGTTCCGTTCGATAGGAACAGATTTGCTAAATACTGATAACTCTCGGATAGAGTATTCGAACGGAACGATTCATTAGATTTAGATAATGAACTCTTGGCTCTTATAAGCCATCTTCGGCGATGAATCAACCATTCGAAGCTCTTTTCTTGCGTCTCAGCGAAAAGCCAGCTTTTCGTTATAGATTTGATTTCAGTAGTAATATACCACTTCTCTTCCTCTACATTTGCAAAGAATTCTCGATGTGAAAACATAGAGGCAAGGGCCGGATCGTCGGATAGGACACAGAGTGGATTTCCAGGGTCCCAAATGAATCGGCCCATTCGAAAAAAGACTTGTTCTTTGGCAGATCTAAGTTTATCTCGTGCGTGGTATATAACCTTCAAGAACGCCTCGTTAAACTCAGCAGCTTTCCTCGCGTCCAACCAGGGGTCATATGAAAGAGGTTCAAACCCATCGTCACTTGTATCTTCAATCTTATAATACATAGGCTTCTCCTTCTTTTTAGAATTCTTTTCACTAGGACCAGAATCCTCTTCACCTTCACTTTCACCTTCATCTTTATCTTTCTCATAATCCGGAACATTCTGTGCAAGGTAATCCTCGTCATAGTTAAAACGAGCGAACTGGATCTCCTCGGCCAAAACTACATTGTACCAAGAGGGAAATCCCACTGCATTGTCATTGGCCCTTTCGATCCAATCCAATAGAAAGCCCCAAGGGGACCATATTCTAGGAGCCCAAACTATGAACTCGGATAACATCGTCTTCGGGTTGAATTTTTTCCCCCCGGGAAGGTCGATCTTCTGCGGTGCGTCGAGAACTATCTGATCAAGTATAGAACCAAATGCACGGTGCATCCTAGCTGAGGGATTCCTTGGTTGGGGCCGACGAAGTGGATCCTTAGCAAACTGACTGCAATCTTTTTCTGGCGGCGAGATTCCCGCTAGAACGCTTTCTATTTCTAATAAGCCATGAACTAGATCAGAATTATTCTCAACGAGTCTACCAGAAGCGATCCCATTGTTTTCATCTGGTCCGGGTCGAGACCAAAGATCTTGAGCGACCGATCCGGCAGAACAAGTCAAAAGATAAAGAAGTATCGTGAATCTCTTCATGCTCATTCCAAGTTGGCAGTACCATCTGTACACATAAGAATCCCCTTCGGTACATAATTTCTTAAACATATAGATAGATATAGGATCTGTGGGGCAATTACTTAGAAGTAAATTGTGTGTTACAGCCCTTCCTATCTGATAGAAAAGCATCCGAGAATTCCCAACCGGTCTTACACGGGCTCGCAAATCCCAAGTTTGTCTATGAAGAGCGGATCTAATTGTATTATCGTCTATAATGGATTTCCCCTGTGAAAGACTAATCGATAGGGCCTCATTGGTAAGTGCTACAACCTCTCGTGCAGTGGAACCCATGGTTATGGACTCGAGTCCATTAGTATGGAAGATTTTTTTTTCCAAGCGAAATCCACTAGTATATGAAAGAGTTAAAAAGTGCTTTCGTTGTTGTGAAATAAGAGGCCTTCGTACCTTAATGCACTTATTTAATCTCTTCATAGCTATTAGAGAGGGATCCATTTTTTGGGGAAGATGGGTCGAAGCAATAACAAGACTATTTCTAGTGGAAGAGCTTTCAGAATCCCAGGAGAGAAGGTGCACTAATAGACCGAGGTAGAAGAAAGTCGAATTCAACTCCACCTCATGAATGTTTGGAATCCATATTATGCAAGGAGACATTGCTTTTGCTAATTCGAATTGAAAGCAGAGATAAAGTGCGGATACGCGCCATATCGTATCCATCTCCATGTCCTCAGGTTCATACATCATAGTTAGCAGTTCCAGCTCCAAATCAATGTCACGACCGGGATTGGCACGATCATTAATATCACGATCAATATAGTCAAGAGCATGAATATCTTCACGAACAATCTCAATATCGTTACGAGTCTCACAATCCATACTTTCCTCATCAGAGCCATCATCCTCATCCTCATCCTCATCCTCTTCAAGAAACTCATCTTCGAAACAAAACAATGTATCCCGGAACTTGTCCGGCAATATCGTAATGAAAGGAAAATAGGAGTTTTTCGCTAGGTAGTTGACCAAATAGGATCGTCCAAGTCCTATAGAACCTATCACTAAAATACCCCTAGAGGGGGATAAGGGTACCCGGAGCGAAAAGGGTTTTCGATGAGATGGGACAGGAAAAGGATCAGCCCCAGACGAGGTTTGTGCATAAGTGATTGCCTGATAATAAGCAAGGAATATCCGTTTTTCTGCTAAACAGGATGTATTGAACTCATAATTTAGGAGATCCTTTTTATGAATGTCAACTATGTTTCGTAAGTAAAATTCGCCCGGTTGTTCAATCATTTGATCATCATATTCATTCTTTGCTAAATGATCACTATGAGTCAGCAGACTCCCTAAAATTTTCTCAATCCTTGTTTCTGGCGTTACGGTGGAGAACTGAATCAAGACTTCTCTTTCTTCATCCTCAACCCAATTACTGTTTGCGGCCCAGTAGTCTATTTTCTCATCAATCCAATACGCCTTCGCGTTTTTTCTTTTTCTTAGCAATGAATAGATCTCTTTACTTGTATGACTTAGATATCTCGTATTTCTCGAAAAAGTGATTTGATTGATGAGGATACTTAAGAGATTGATGAAGAGATTGATGATCTCGCTGAGATTGCTATTCCAAAATTTCTTCTTCTTAACGCGTATTCCATAAACATCACCTACTAACATGTTTGCCAGAGCACCTAGAAAGAAATTAGTTAACCTTAAAGAAATCGATTCAGATGGAGGATACTGATCCAGAAGTTTTTCCAACTCAATCTCAATCATAGATGATTCCATGATCAAAGATTTGACCTTTTCGAAGTCACTAAAGGCATCGAAAAGAGAGAAAAGACTTGTACAAACGAGATATCCAGCAACAAGAAAAAGGAAACGGATTGAAGCGTGGAACGCCCGATGATTTGTCGAGCTCAGATGTGTCGATATCCATGGTGACTCATTCTGTCGATGAATCCTGTCTTGGTACAGAAGAAGATTATGGAAACACTTCCTCGGAATCTTACTTATCCGATTCCATTTCGTCTTCCATCGTAGAAGACACAATTGAATCTTAAGAATTCGCAATTTTTGACTGTTCCTTAGTCTCTGCAATAGGTCTGAAACAATATGTAAAAATAGCAACTTTAGATATCTGTACCCTTTCAAAGTAAGGGCCCATGGCATATATTTTTTGAATAGATTCCATTTTGAGAGATATGGTTTGAATAGATTCCATTTTGAGCGAGTTGAAACAGCACTATCTCGTTGCAAGGTTCTCTCTATCTCCTCAAAGATGCTCTGCATATAAAAACGCTGTTTTTTCCTCTTTTCGGAAAGACGCTCTTTTTTCCCCTTTTTGGATGGTAAATATTTCTCAGAACATGGAGTGTGAATCAAACCCATGTTTGAATTGAGATACTGATGCAAGTTCTTCCATTCTGAATCAGCTAGATTCATATCTGAAAGAGGTTGACAATAAGTTCTTTCCAAATTGACTATTTGGCCCTCTGTTAGAGGTGTTCCAGAAATGTCTGCGATCGAGTAAATAGCTCTACGACCGAATGGATCGGATCGACTTGGAAAATGGAAAGATTTGTACAAGTTATCCGTTTCGTCACCACTTTGTGGAAAATCCTTAGGTATGAATATGTTAGATACCTCTGACTCAATTGCTGAAAGAGTCTCTCTCCCCCAAAAAGCATGTTTTTTTTTACCGACGCACAAAGAAAATATTTTGTTGCGAATGAACAAAGTATTGAGGAATTGTCCATACGTAAAATCAGAATTCTTGCTATGGGCCTTTTCCACATAAAAGGGGAATCTTTTGTTACAATCGAAGCAGAAGTGATGTGGATTATTCAAGAATCGAAGTCGATTTGCTTTATAAAAAGAAGATAGCAACGAACTTTTATGAAATGGTTTCACGGGATTCAGCCAACTGTATTGATCAATCATCCACTTTGGTATCTTATTGAACAAAAATGGTGATATTGTTCCTCCATTGATCAAGAATTTCGGTTTTTGGGAAGTCTCATGATCATCCAATAAGACGGGTTTCAATTTTTTCAAAGAAACGATTTGAAGACCTATTGATTCTAACAACTGATTGCAGAGTTGATCCTTCGGACCTTGCAATTCATAGATGTAGATCGCGGACCTATGAATGGGAGTATTCCCGAAACTCACAAAGAAAAAAGGAAGTGAGTTAGACAAAAAGAAAGAAAACTTGAGAAGTCGCTTGGACAAAAAGAAACGAAGTGGCTTAGACAACTCGGCGATAATCTCAAACCAACCCATCGAAGATTCAATAACTCGAAAACGGCTCTTCTGCTCAGAAACGAAATGTTCCTGGAAATTCTTGATCCAAGTGGACCATTTGTATCTATATGCATCAGGATCCCGATTCAGGGATCTCTCGGTTTGAGAAATAAGAATAAGAGGATTGAACCATCTCTTCTGACTCGTTTGCAAATTCGATAAATGTTGGTTGATCGTATATTTCATTAGAGTTCTATGATTCAGAGTATCCTTTCCTATTTGATCCCTTTGAATTCCATATTCGAAGTTGCGATCGGATCTATTCAGTAAAAAGAATCGATTCCATACATTTCTTATGTACCTATAGGTACTATATTGGAGT